TTTCCATTTTCCAAGTCGATACGATCCCTTCGTCCGTAGAACTAGTTACTCAATCGCAGACATTTCTGGAACACCTCTAACAGAGGGACAAAGAGTCCATTTTGAAAGAACTTATTGTCAACCTCTTTCCGATATGAATCTATCTGATTCAGAAGAGAAGAACTTGCATCAGTATCTCCATTCAAACACGGGTTTGATTCCCACTCCATGTTCTGAGAAAGATTTACCATCCAAAAAGAGGAAAAAACGGAGTCTTTGTCTAAAGAAATGCGTTGAGAAAGGGCAGATGTATAGAACCTTTCAACGAAGGGCTCTTTCAACTCTCTCAAAATGGAATCTATTCCAAACATATATGCCATGGTTCTCGACAGGGTACAAATATCTAAATTGGATATTTATAGATACTTTTTCAGACCTATTGCCGATTTCAGATACTTTTCCAGACCTATTGCGGATACTAAGTAGCAGTCAAAAACGGGTATCCATAATACTAAGTAACAGTCAAAAATGGGTACGGGATATTAGGCATAGATCGGGTAGATCATGGCGAATTCTTCGGGAAAAAGGGCGTCTTGGTCGGATAAGTGAGATTTCGAATAAGTGTTTACATAATGTTCTTCTGTCCGAAGAAATGATTCATCGAAATAATGAGTCACCATTGATATCGACACATCTGAGATCGCCAAATGTTTGGGAGTTCCTCTATTCAATCCTTTTCCTTCTTGTTCTTGCTGGATATCTCGTTTGTACACATCTTCTCTTTGTTTCCCGGGCCTCTAGTGAGTTACAGACAGAGTTCGAAAAGGTCAAATCTTTGATGATTCCATCATCTATGATTGAGTTGCGAAAACTTCTGGATAGGTATCCTATATCTGAACCAAATTCTTTCTGGTTAAAGAATCTCTTTCTAGTTGCTCTGGAACAATTCCGTTCTAAGAAGAAATATTTGAATATCAATCTCATCGATCTCATAGCAAATCCCATCAATCGAATCACTTTTTCGAGAAATACAAGACATCTAAGTCATACAAGTAAAGAGATCTATTCATTGATAAGAAAAAGAAAAAGAAAAAACTGGAACGGGGATTGGATTGATGATAAAATAGAATCCTGGGTCGCGAACAGCGATTCGATTGATGATGAAGAAAGAGAATTCTTGGTTCAGTTCTCCACCTTAACGACAGAACAAAGGATTGATCAAATTCTATTGAGTCTGACTCATAGTGATCATTTATCAAAGAATGACTCTGGTTATCAAATGATTGAACAACCGGGAGCAATTTACTTACGATACTTGGTTGATATTCATAAAAAGGATCTATTGAATTATGAGTTCAATCCATCCTGTTTAGCAGAAAGACGGGTATTCCTTGCTCATTATCAGACAATCACTTATTCACAAACTTCGTGTGGGACTACTACTTTGCACTTCCCATCTCAGCGAAAACCCTTTTCGCTCCGCTTAGCCTTATCCCCCTCTAGGGGAATTTTAGTGATAGGTTCTATAGGAACTGGATGCTCCTATTTGGTCAAATCCCTAGCTACAAATTCCTATGTTCCTTTCATTACGGTATTTCTGAACGATAACAAGCCAAAATGTGAGGATGAGGATTATTACGAGATAAAGATTGGTGGTAGTGACGAGATTGATGCTAGTGACGCGATTGATGCTAGTGACGAGATTGATCCTGACCTTGATACGGAGTTGGAAGGGCTAACTATGATGAATGCGCCAACTATGGATATGATGCCGGAACTAGGCCTCACCCTTCAATTCGAATTAGCAAAAGCAATGTCTCCTTGCATAATATGGATTCCAAACATTCATGATCTGGATGTGAATGAGTCGAATTACTTATCCCTCGGTCTATTAGTGAACCATCTATCTGAAATATGTTCCAATAGAAATATTCTTGTTATTGCTTCGACTCATATTCACAAAAAAGTGGATCCCGCTCTAATAGCCCCGAAGAAATTAAATATGTGCATTAAGATACGAAGGCTTCTTATTCCACATCAACGAAAGCACTTTTTCATGCTTTCATATACTAGGGGATTTCACTTGGAAAAGAAAATGTTCCATACTAACGGATTCGGGTCCATAACCATGGGTTCCAATGCACGAGATCTTGTAGCACTTAGCAATGAGGTCCTATCGATTAGTATTACACAGAAGAAATCCATTATAGACACTAATACAATTAGATCCGCTCTTCATAGACAAACTTGGGATTTGCGATCCCAGGTAAGATCGGTTCAGGATCATGGGATCCTTTTCTATCAGATAGGAAGGGCTGTAGCACAAAATGTACTTCTAAGTAATTGCCCCATAGATCCTATAGCTATCTATATGAAGAAGAACTTATGTAACGAAGGGGATTCTTATTTGTACAAATGGTATTTGGAACTTGGAATGAGCATGAAGAAATTAACGCTACTTCTTTATCTTTTGAGTTGTTCTGCCGGATCAGTCGCTCAAGATCTTTGGTCTCTGCCCGGA